ATTCTTCCTGGGTCGATGCCCGAGCGGTTAATGGGGACGGACTGTAAATTCGTTGGCAATATGTCTACGCTGGTTCAAATCCAGCTCGGCCCAACAATTCGCCAATATACCATGAGATGGTATAACCCCCTTGTCCTTCAGAAATACCCGATACGGAGGAATAAAATTTTCTGCTAGATCCCTTATTTTCCTGGGATTGTAGTTCAATTGGTCAGAGCACCGCCCTGTCAAGGCGGAAGCTGCGGGTTCGAGCCCCGTCAGTCCCGACGGATTCAATAAGTACATAAATCTTCTCTCCCTTTTCTGTCAACGGGGGAGCAGGAAGCATAATTTCATTCCCAAGGGGGTTCTTTTTTCTTTCTTTTTTCGTTTCGCGTTTCTCATCAAACAAATAGGGAAATTTTCATTACTTCAACTAGTACCGATTGGTAGTAGAAAGACATATGTAGATTAGTACAAGTGAGGGGAGCACTATAGTCAGTATTCCAAGAGATACTCAGTCTGCTGTTTCGATGGAATAGAAGACTATATGTTTCTCAGGGGCACATACGAAAATGGAATTTCTTTGTTGTACAATACAAAATGAATTTAACAGAATTCCCCCGATAAAATCCCTTTCCAGCTTAAAAAATCTCTCCTTCTGGACCCGGTTTTGTTTGTGTAACCTCAATTACTAATGTGAAGTTGAAAAAATCTATTTCATTCAAATGACACACTGAACTTTTGATATATGTGTCCCAGTACTAATAACCTAGGGGGAGAAAAAGAAGGATAAAGATCAATTAAAGATCCTACTCCTCTTAGCATTAGCAACGGAATGAATCAACTTTTTCCTTCCTATATTTTCTATTTTTTTTAGGAGGCCCGCCAACGAAAGAACAAACCCTAAAATAAAAAAAAATATTGAAATTTCATTTGATAGAATATTCCTTCTTTTATCCTCGGACTCATCTTTATCACACTTCTTTGTCTTCCAAGAAAATTAGATCATTAAAAACCGGAGTTTAGAACGTAACTCCTTTCTTTTTCCACTTTGCTTCTATTGTTTGTTGGGCGTTTGTGACTAATGGAAAGGGACGGGTGGTCAGATAAGATAATACTTCATTCGACGATTGTACAAGGAAGACTTAAGGTAGGTTATAGAAAAGAAAGAAAAGAATGATAAATAAAGTAATTTTTGATTGGGCCGGGAATCCTATTTTTGATTCGGTATGGATAAAAGATCTTCCTATGTTATACTATTCAATTCGCGACGACAAATTGATTTGATAGCTCAGATATTGTTATTCATGATATTGATCCGATTCAAGATCATTGAGAGGTAATTCATTCATTGAATTTATAGGCGAAAGATTTATCATCTCTATGGGATTAAATCCCGAGTTATTGTGAAGTAAAAAAAACGATGAGATTATGGAAGTAAATATTCTTGCATTTATTGCTACTGCACTGTTCATTCTAGTTCCTACTGCTTTTCTGCTTATCATTTACGTAAAAACAGAAAGTCAAAATAAAAAATAAAAAGAATTAATTAATTTGAATGAAACTTGACTTCTGAGTTCTTATCAATGGTTGAAGAAAAAGGAAAATGATTCCAATTTCGCGTCTTAACTGAAATGAGCAGACTATAATCGACAGTATTCTATGAGATCCGATAGTATAGTATGATAAGAAAGAAAGATTCATATATTTCTTTCTTTCTTACCATACTATAATAGTAGTGTTATTGTAGTGTATAAAGTTGTACTTTATAATAAAGACAGAGGCTTAGTGGTGATCAATCTACAATATTATCTTGATATATGTAGATATCAAGATAATATATGGAATTTACATAGGACCCTTTCTATTTTTTTGATACATCTATTTGTTCCGATCAATCTGAAATAATTGTCTTGTCTTACTTTATAGTTCTAATTTTTAGATTTAGATTTCTTATTATTTGCAATCTGAGTCTCGTGATCTATCGAAAGAATCAAATCAACGAAAGAAAAAGGATTATTATGGGCATATATTAATAAAATAAAGTAATAATCTTTTTTCTAGCATTCCGAAGAAAAAATGGATTGATTCATTGACAGGAGTTCTATGGGCACTTCTTTAGATTTCGAAAGGGAATAAAAAATAAACCTCACAGATTTTTAATGCTTGAACCCTGATATGAAATGAGTCGATAAAGTAGAAATTCAATTTCGAAAATAATAAAACAAGCGGTAAGTGCGCAATATGTGACTCGCCTAAAGCAAGATTTTCTTATGCATAGTATCTCGTTATACAACCACTATGTCTATCTTTTTTCTCATAGAAAGTGCGTATATACTTCAAAACGCGTTGCAGAACGATCTATAAAACAATTGAGACGGTTTGATTCCTCAATCAATTAGTAGTACCTCTAGAGTCCACTTCTTCCCCATACTACGAGTGAAAGGGAAAATGTAAAGACTACCATTAAAGCAGCCCAAGCAAGACTTACTATATCCATGTGAATTATGTCCCCTAT